GAAGAAAGTTTTTCGATCACTTACTTCGCTCGCCCCTTTTTTTATCGGTTTTTTTAATGCAATTTTTTTAATGCAAATAGATTCAATCTACTAATTTATTTTAGATTAAGTCTTAGGTCTCGTTTGACCTGTGAAAGATCCCCTTTTGAAAGATCTCTTTTGTTAAAATTTAAATGTTCCCAAAATTCCTAAAATAAAAGGAAAAAGACTTTCCACTATCCTAAACTAAGGACGGGAAGGAAGAGGGCGAGCATATCTTCTACCTAAATTGATCATGCTCAAATCAACCCTTCCCGGGGTATTGTCTGCTCCGATAAATAAAAAATTCCTGGAATAATATAATAAATAAAAGTATTGATATACTTGGAATTACAGAAGCAAATACCAATTTACTAAAAAAAGAAAAAAGTATCTAATCTAAAGGACTTATTTTCTTTTTTAGGATTAAACAAAAGGGTTCGCAAATAAAAGCGCTAGTGCCACAACCAGTCCATAAATTGTTAAAGCTTCCATAAAAGCTAGACTAAGCAATAAAGTACCTCGTATTTTCCCTTCTGCTTCTGGCTGTCTCGCAATACCCTCTACAGCTTGTCCTGCAGCAGTACCTTGACCAACTCCAGGCCCAATAGAAGCAAGCCCTACAGCCAATCCAGCAGCAATAACGGAAGCAGCAGCAATTAGTGGATTCATGGTGAGTTCCTCGTGTCAAAAAAAAAAAAGAAATGGTTAAGGATACAATCAACCAAGAAATTTGTACTTTTACCTTCTAGGCTCTATTAGGTAAAAGTAACTAAAAAGTACAAATTGAAATGATAATCTAAATCGTCCGAACTACTTCGAGATCTCGTTTTTAGTTTCTAATCATTATTTCATTATTCTATTTCTCTTTCTTTCCAACCAACCGCCCTTTCATTCCATCTTTTTTTACTCTTCGATATCCTTGAGTTCCCTTTTTTTCCCTTCATCTAATCCATAATAAAAGACGAAATACAGGAAGAACCCCTATTGAAATCGAACTAATCCAAATCCAATAGGAATCAAATCAAGATATACAATTGATAACAATATGCTGCATAGAACTGTATATGGAATCCAATTCTGGAATTCTATATATCGGATTAGATAATGAATCTAATCTAACTTAGAAATAAATAAAATCCTATATACATTTGTTTCTTCTATTTTGTTTGCATATTTTCTTATTTTCTATGGAATCCAATTCCAAAATCATTCCTTAGAAAGCCGCACAAAAGATGACTGTCTTATAGTCTATTCTCTCTCCTACAACTCTAGGTTATATATTCATACGCATTTTTTTTGAACTAGTTAGTTTTCTAACCAGGAGAATTATCTGCAACCATGCATGAATTGGGCTAAGCTAAAAAAAAAAGACTATTTCATTTCGAAAATTAGTCAATTCAATGATGACCCTCCATGGATTCGCCTATATAGGCTGCGGCTAACGTTGCAAAAATAAGAGCTTGAATACCGCTTGTAAATAATCCAAGAAACATGACCGGTATAGGGACTACTAAGGGGACTAAAGAAACAAGAACAACAACGACTAATTCATCCGCCAATATATTTCCGAAAAGTCGAAAACTAAGCGATAAAGGTTTTGTGAAATCTTCTAGGATATTAATTGGTAAAAGGATTGGGGTTGGTTTAATATATTTCTCGAAATAACTCAATCCTTTTTTGCTAAGACCCGCATAAAAATATGCCGCTGATGTGAGTAAAGCTAAAGCAACAGTAGTATTTATATCATTCGTGGGCGCTGCTAATTCCCCATGGGGTAACTCTATAATTTTCCAAGGTAAAAGAGCACCCGACCAATTCGAAACAAAAATAAAAAGGAACATAGTTCCAATAAAGGGAACCCAGGGACCATATTCTTCTCCAATCTGAGTTTTGCTCAAATCTCGAATAAACTCAAGGACATATTCGAAGAAATTCTGACCGTCGGTTGGGATGGTTTGTGGATTCCGAATAGCTATGATAACGGAACCCAGCAAGATAGTAATTACGACCCAAGAAGTGATGAGTACTTGGGCATGAATTTGGAAACCTCCTATTTGCCAATAGAGGTGTTGGCCTACTTCTACGCCTGATATATCATACAACCCTTTGAGTGTTTTAATGGAACATGGTGTAATATTCATATTGTCCTCTGATAAAAATTGAACTTCAAAAAAGGAATTATTTTGATTCAACCATCTCTTTCTCAACTCAGCAACTTGAAGTATTAATCTTATATTTAGGATACCAAGAAATCACATCAAATGATAATATATATCAATACCCTCTAATATATATCAATATTCCCCTTCTTTTATCTATGCAAAACAAAAAAAAAGTAACTGATCCCATAAATCGACGTAGTTGCTTAAGAATTCACTATTCTTCTTAATCTTAATCAATGATTTCTTATATAGAGAGAACGGCCCTCACAAATTGCAAATACTAATTTGTTAAGAATCAATCGAATTGAAGTCATAGTGTCATCGTTGGCAGGAATCGATATATTCGCGAGATCCGGGTCACAATTTGTATCGACTAAAGAAATAGTAGGAATCCCCAAAATGGCGCATTCCCGAAGAGCTATATACTCTTTTTGCTGATCAAGGACGATCACAATGTCAGGCAACCTCGTCATATATTTAATCCCGCCGAGATATCTTTGCAAGGTAGATAATTTTCTCTTTAAGATTGCCACATCTCTTTTTGGGAGATGGTGGAATTTTCCCATCTTTTCTTCCGCTCTTAAGTCTCTAAATTGAGAAAGTCTAGTTTTAGTAATCGACCAATTCGTTAACATACCACTGAACCACTTTTTATTAACATAATGACAACGAGACCTTATTGCAGCTGATGCTACTAAATCCGCTGTTCTTTTTTTGGTACCAACAATTAAGAAGCTTTTTCCCTGACTTGCTGCATCAAAAACTAAATCACAAGCTTCTGATAAAAAACGAGCCGTTCTAGCGAGATTTGTAATATGAGTACCTTTACGCTTTGCCGATATGTAAGGGGCCATTTTAGGATTCCATTTCTTAATACCATGACCAAAATGAACTCCCGCTTCTATCATCTCTTTCAAATGGATGTTCCAATATCTTCTTGTCATTTTTTCCACACTTCCTTTTTTTCTTTTTTTCGTCTTACCATTACAGAATTGATTTTTTTTTTTGAAGATTAAGAAAGAGCCGAAATATCTTGAAATAAATAATAATTGTTCCGATGGAACCTTCTACTCAGAATTTACCATTGATACATGATATAAACACAGCCTTAATAAATTAACTGACTTCTTTTCTTTTATTTAGTAAAATATTAAAATACCAAATCTAAAATCAGACCTGTTAGCATTCTAAGGTCAAAAGTCTAGTTTCAATTAAAGTAAAAAAATTTGCTTTATATGCTTTATATATCCTTAAATCGTATAAATGGGAGTAAATGGGGGTTCTGATGTCTCATAGAAATTGTTTATTACGTCAGAATCAGAAGAAACTAATTCTGTATGGAGAAACAAAATATCTCTTATTTCCGACGTGAATAGATTTTTTTTTTGAATTTCGAAATAAAGATTCTTGTCTTGTGGGAAACGATGCACAAATTTTTGGAATCCGGTACCAACAGGTATAATTCCCCCCATAACTACGTTTTCTTTCAGGCCTTTCAACCAATCAATACGACCTCGCAGGGCGGCTTTTGCTAAAACTCGAGCAGTTTCTTGAAAACTTGCTTCAGATATGAAACTTTGGGTATTCAGGGAAGCCCTTGTTATTCCCAATAAGATGGCCCGATAATAGATCGATTCATCCAAAGCTCGCGCTGCTCGTTCCGCTCGCAATAGTCCTATTAATTCCCCAGGTAAAAAAACATTAGACATTCCATCTTCGGAAACCCGTACTTTTGATGTTACTTGGCGTATAATAATCTCTATATGTCTATTATGGATCTGTACCCCTTGGGATCGATAAACCTTTTGGATCTTATTAACCAAAGAGATACGACTTTGGGCGATGGTTAGCTCAGCTCCAATCAAGAATCCCCAGGGAACCCCAAGAATTCTTGGTATACGCTCATTCCAATCCTCAATTCTCCTTTCGAGATTCGGCGATAGTGAATCAATTGAACGTGCTTCGAATATTTGTTCTACTTTTGGAAGACCTTGCGTTATATCACTAGATCTCGATTTTTCATATATAAAGGTAACTAATCTATCTCCTTTGTAAAGGATTTTTCCATAATGACCATGAACAGTTGCTCCTATAGTGGCCAAATAAGGCTTGGCTGCTCTTATAACAAAGGAGTCCATATTAACAATGAAAATTTGACCAGATTTTTTTATGTGCGATTTAAATAGACATACATTTTCGCAAATAAATTGTCCAAGGTGAATTATTGCCAATGTCTCCTCCCACGAGTCATGATGGAGAAAGTGCCAATTCAAATGGAATGGATCCAACATGGTGTTACTGTCGAAATTCGACATCCTTTTATTTTCATCTATTAAAGAGTATTTAAGCCCTTGAAGTACTTGGAAGGTTTGTTTCAAATTGGAAAGGAACACGTATTTTTCTAACAAGATCTGATTATGTGTTAATAAATAGTAAGATGAAAAAAAATTCGATATACTAGGTACAATAGCGCCTAAGAGCCCAAAAATATCTCGAATAAGAATTCTAGGATTTGATTCTTTTACCGCATTGGGATATTTCGAATTCTTGAATAAACCAATTCGAGAACAGTTGGATGCCGACAAAATCATCAAAGATGGGTATTCTTTATTTCGATTCAACAAGGTGCCAATAGCTTCTTGATGTTGGCTAAGTGATTGAATTTTCGCCTTGGAATAAAAGGAATTGGTATTGTTGTGATCTAACCTATTATTGGGAATTGGTCCTGCACTTGTCCTATCATACCTTCTTCTTGTATATGAAATAGTGGACTTGACTAATTCAATTCTTAGGAAATCGCGAATCAGATCATTTGTTCTTAACTCAACAAGGGAAGCACGAGCCCCCTCTTTTTCTTCTTGTTCCCAATTCACTACCAAGCAAGTTCGAACGAATTGACTATTCGTGTGATAAATTCTTTGAGTTAACTTGCTATTTTCATGAGAAATAAAATTGACAAGTCGAAGTTGGAAATTATCCGTTTCTTGCAGGAGATCTTGCGGGAAAAGTCTTGCTAGATTTGTCCCTTCGTCCATTTCATATGCGACTGCAGGTCGAACTGAAACAAAATACTTTTCCTTGCTTTTGAGAATTTTTTTCCGTTGAACATAAACCCAATTTTTTCTTTTTTTTGAGTCCTTATAATTTTTTTTTTCTCTTTCTGGTGGTATCAAACTGGCGCCTAATATCTTATCTGCCTCTTCAGGAAAATAAATATCTCCGGAAAAGATTTTGAGTTCCGTATGGCTTTTTTTTCTCTTAACTCGGACCAATCCACCTAGTTTACTTCTTGTATTTTTTGTGAGTTGTGTATCCACTCCAATAATACTATTGTCAAGTACCTTTAGGGATGAGGATCTCGGCAAGATATGCAGTTCTTGAAGAATGAAAAAAAACTGATCTATTTCTTTTTGGTATTTTAGACTAAATTCTTTTGTTCCTCGATGTTCAATAAAACCCTCTTTTTTTAAGATAGAATCTTCCTCGGGACTCCCATATTCGTCCTCTGAGTCTTCCTCTGAGTCTTCTTCTAAAGCCCCATATTCGTTCTCTGAGCCATATTCACGACTCTCATATTCTTCTTCCTCTAGAGTTCCATATTTGGCCTCTCGAGTTTTATATTCGTTCTCCGGGTTCCCATATTCTTCTTCTGAGTCTTTCTCTAGAGGCCTATATTCGGCCTCTAGGATCCCGTATTCATCTTCTAGGGTTTCATATTCGTCTTCTAGAGGCCTATATTCGTCTTCTAAGGTTTCATATTTGTCTTCTAGAGGCCTATGCCTATATTCGTTCTCTGGGCTCTCATATTCTTCCTCTGAGTCTTCCTCTAGAGTCCTATACTCTTCCTCTCGGGTCCGATATTCTTCCTCTAGGGTCCTATATCGAAATTTAACAATTCCTGAACCCCTTTTATTTTTTCTGTATCCTGGATCGTCAAAATAAGCAAAAATACTATTTCTACGTAAAATACCCATAAAGGGTATTTCAATCGAAATCCCCAAACAGGATATTAGCTCTTTTTCTTGTTCGTGATGATATTGTAATGGAATGAAGAACCTATTTCTTCGCTTTTTCGCCAACAAATCCGAATTAGCTTGAAGAATAGAAGGATAGACAAAACTCCAATGATTGTTGGACATGATTCGATCTGGCGTTAAATAGTCAAGAATTTCCTTATCTTTTTTACCAAAAGTATCCAACAGTCTATGGCTTACTTGATCATTAGCCATTGAGAGGTCAAAGATATATCTTCCGTCAAGAGATAAAGAATAAGTATTCATTTGATCTTGATCCTTGTGCAGCGAAAAGGATGCTATACTGGATCTGCACATACTTACTGACAATATCCATAAATGGCTTGTTTTTGGTAATCGACGAAGATTACCATATTGATATTCGGGCGCATGGTAAACATCAGTACTCCAGTGCATTTCCCCGTCTGATTCGGAATAAATATGCTTTTGTACCTTTTCTTTAAAATGCAAAGTGGATGTTCCGGCACGAATCTCCGCAATTACTTGTTCAGATTCTACATATTGATCATTTTGCACTAGAATAAGGCTTTTTAACGGAATATTCACACTATGTAGAATATCCTGACTCTGAATAGTTACACGCAAGTCTATATAGCATAGAAAAGCAGGCTGCCCATGACGGGTACGTGTGGGGTGAACCAAATCCTCATTGAATTGGATTTTTCCATTCGAGGGGGATCGTACAAGGTCGGCAGTACCCCCTGTGAATACTCCACCAGTATGAAAAGTTCTTAATGTTAGTTGAGTCCCAGGCTCCCCAATTGATTGACCCGCAATAATACCTACAGCTTCTCCCAATTCGACCAGATCGCCATGAGTGGGACTCCGCCCATAACATAATTGACAGATCCAAGATGTGCTTCGGCAAGTAAAAGGGGTTCTAATATATATTGGTTGTGCCCGAAACGGTTGTGCTCGAAAGGCAGTTATGAATCGATTGACTAATCCAATTCCAATATCTTGATTTCGAGCAGCAATGCATCGTGAACCGATATACATATCGTCTGCTAATACACGACCAATTAGTGTTTGGACAAAAAGTTTTTCTGTCATCCCATTTTGAGGACTCACAGAAATACCTCGGATAGTACCACAATCTCTTCTACGCACAATAATATGTTGAACTACTTCAACAAGTCTGCGTGTAAGATATCCAGCATCCGCTGTTCGTACAGCAGTATCTACAACCCCTTTGCGGGCTCCGTAGCAGGAAATTATATATTCTGTCAAAGAAAGTCCCTCACGTAAATTGCTTTGAATAGGTAAATCAATCATTTGTCCTTGAGGATCCGCCATTAACCCTCTCATCCCTACTAATTGGTGTACCTGAGATGCATTTCCTCTGGCTCCTGAAAAAGACATTAGATAGACTGGATTAGAAGGATCCGTTATCCGAAAATTCGAATTCATTTCTTGTTTCAAATACTCACTTGTAGCATACCATATTTCAACGGATTGGCGTAATTTTTCTACTGCGTGTACAGCCCCATAATAATAGTGTTTCTCCAAAAGAAAACTCTGTTGTTCCGCATCTTGGACTAACCATCCTTTAGAAGGTATTGTTAAAAGATCCTCGATTCCTAAAGAAATCGATGTAGTAGTAGCTTGATGGAAGCCCAGAGCCTTTATTTGATCCAGTATATGGGATGTATATCCCATTCCGAAATGATCTATTAATCTGCTAATAAGTCGTTTCATAGCAGTTCCGTCTATCTCTTTATTATGAAAGACCAGGTTGGCCCGTTCCGCCATACATAAGTACCCCCCTTTTTTGACTGAGTAGGATTCGACAATAGGTCTGAGTCAGTGATTTGAAAACATAATTTACCCCCTTTCCTCAATCTCAATCTGAATTTGCGTAGCAAAAAAGATGGTACTAGCGAAATCGGAATGCCCCCCGAAAGGGGCATCGCCGAATCTAACTTCCTTGTTTAGATTTAGATAGTGTATGAATAGGCCCGACTAAATCCTTGTATGGCTTCCTCTATTTCTCTATAAAAATAAATATGACCAAGAGTGGTTCGAATGTATATAGAACGGGTTTCTTTTTTTCTATTTCCGACTATTAGATAGTGGGCATAAATCTCATGATAAGTCCCAAAAGATTCATATTGAACTTCAATCGGAACTTCTCTTGATCCAATGACGCGTTGATCTAGTTTCCATCGGAGCCACAAGGGACTGTTTAAACCGATTCGTTTCTGTCTATAAGCTCCCAGTGCATCATAGGAACTAGAAAAATGGGGTTCTTTATCTTTCGTATAATTATTATTATTGTAGTTTACTTTTTTATTTGGATAGTTTCCGCAACTATTATATCTATTATATCTATTTGCACAAATACCTCGACGATTTCCAATCGTTAATACATAAAGTCCGATAAGCATGTCTTGGGTTGGCACGCAAATAGGATCTCCAATAGCGGGAGACAGGAGATTCATATGAGAAAACATAAGTAAACGGGCTTCTGCTTGAGCTTCCAAGGATAAAGGTAGATGAACAGCCATTTGATCCCCATCAAAGTCCGCATTGAAACCCTTACATACTAATGGATGTAAACAAATAGTACGCCCCTCTACTAAAGTGGGTTGGAACGCCTGTATGCCTAATCTATGCAGGGTAGGTGCTCTGTTCAACAGTACAGGATGCCCCCGCATAACTTCTTGAAGTATTTCCCATACAATGGGTTCCTTTTCCCAAATTTTCCTTTTAGCAATCCTGACATTAGAAGTAGCACGTTTCGTGATTAAATCGCGAATTACAAATAGCTGAAAAAGCTTTATTGCTATCTCTAGAGGTAATCCACATTGATGTAATGAAAGCGAAGGACCCACAACAATGACAGAACGCCCCGAGTAATCGACCCGTTTCCCAAGCAGAGTCTCGCGAAACCTCCCCTCTTTACCCTCAATTACATCTGAAAGTGACTTGTATACTTTATTGTGACCATCCCTCGTCGGTTGCCCGCGAGACCCACTATCAAGAAGTGTATCCACGGCTTCTTGTACCAATTTTTCCTGGCACATTACTAAATCTGCTGGCGCTAATTCACTTCTTTTTAATAGATAGGCAAGGTTGTTGTTCCGACGGATAACTCTCTTATAAAGTTCATTAATATCCGAAGTCACTACTTTATCCCCAGACCTATAAACAATGGGTCTCAATTCGGGAGGAAGAACCGGTAATAAGCACAAAACCATCCATTCGGGTTCTACATTTGTTTGAATAAAATGTTTCGCCAATTGCATTCGTCTAATTAAAAAAACTTTTCTTATTCGTCTTTTTCTATCTTCCCATTCATCTCCACTATACCCCTCGTCTTCTAATTCCTTCCATTCAACCAAGGAATTCTCTATAATAATTCGCAAATCCAAATCCGCTAATTGTTCTCTAATAGCACCTGCTCCTGTCGCAATTTCCCGATTTCGAAATGTTGCAAAGCCTGGGGTAGAAAAAAAGGGAGAAATGCTGTGGTTACAGGATGCAATTTCATCTTCGAATAAACCTCGTAATCGTAAGAAAGTAGGTTTTTTAGCGCTGGGCCTAGCAAAAGAGAAATCCCCGTATACTAGGCCTTCCAATTTCTTAAGAGGTTTATCTAAAAGATTCGCGATATAACTAGGAAGACCTTTCAAATACCACACATGAGTCACTGGACATGCCAGTTTGATGTATCCCATTTGATATCTTCGTATGCGAGAATCAACAAATTCTACCCCGCATTTTTGACAAAATCTTTCGTCTTCGTTTTCAGCTACGCTCGCTCGAGAATTTCCACAAGCACAAATTCCGCTTTTTATGGGTCCAAAGATTCTTTCGCAAAACAATCCATCTTTTTCTGGTTTATCAGTTTTATAATGAAAAGTGGAGGGTCTTGTGACTTCGCCAACGACTTCCCCATTAGGTAGGATTTTGTTAGCCCAAGCCTTTATTTGTTGAGGGGAAACGAGTCCAATTTGAAGTTGTTTATGTTTATATTGGTCAATCATAAAATAGAAATAAGAAAAGAATTTATATTTATTCTGATCAAACATCCTCCCTATTAACCTGAAAGTTCTTCTCAGATACAAGGAAATGGTTCAGTTCTATAGCCAAAGATCGTAGTTCTCGAACGAGCACTCGAAAAGATTCTGGAGGATCCTCGTGATTAGGCACTCTTTTTCCCCAGATCGTAGCATTAAGTATTTCTTGGCGAGCTATAAGATGATCAGATTTATAAGTAAGTATCTCTTGTAAAATATGAGCAACACCAAATCCTTCTAAAGCCCAAACTTCCATTTCTCCTACTCGTTGTCCCCCTTGTTTGGCTCTTCCTCTAACGGGTTGTTGGGTAACAAGTGAGTAGGGCCCGGTAGAACGTCCATGAATTTTCTCATCAACTTGATGAATTAATTTTAAAATATAGGACTTCCCTATTAGAACAGGTTGTTCGAAGGGATCTCCTGTTCTTCCATCAAATATTCTGCTTTTTCCCGGGTACTCGGGTTCAAATACCCATGGATTTTTTGTTTGTTTACTGGCTTCATATAATTCTGAAAACACAAGTTTTCTTGAAGCCTCTTGCTCATATCTCTCATCAAAGGGTGCTATTCTATAATGTTTCTTTAGCAGATCCCCTGCTAATCCGAGCGAGCTTTCAAATATTTGTCCCACATTCATTCGTGAGGGTACTCCTAGGGGATTGAAGACCATATCAACAGGTGTTCCATCTTGCAAATAGGGCATATCTTGCCTAGGCAAAATTTTGGAAATGATCCCCTTATTCCCGTGTCTTCCTGCTACTTTATCCCCAACTTTGATTTCACGTTTCTGTAAAATATATACACGAACCATTATGTCGAGGGGGTCCCTCTGGATCCATTTCACATCGATAACGCGCCCTCTTCCACCTATAGGTAGTTTGAGAGAAGTTTCTTTTGAAGTGGATACCTCAAGACCAAAAATGGCCCGTAATAATCCAGCTTCCGCAATATATGAGGATTCGCTCGCTATCTGAGGCGTTAATTTACCTACTAAAATATCACCTGTTTCTACCCAGGATCCCAACCTCACAACTCCATTTCTGTCCAAATTGCGGAGTAAATGTTCTTCTAGATGTGGTATTTCTTTAGTGATTTTTTCAGCGTAGCCTTGGCTTGTCGTATCCGTCTGAATTTCATATTTTCGGATGTGAAAAGAAGTATAAATATCCTCATATACTAAACGTTCGCTAATTAGTACCGCGTCTTCAAAATTGTAACCCTCCCACGGCATATAAGCTACTAAAACGTTTTTTCCTAAAGCGAGTTCTCCACCAACTGTAGCTGCTCCCTCCGCTAAAATTTGCCCTTTTTTAATGGATTTACCCTGCGGAACCCGAGGTTTTTGGTGCATACAGGTATTTTTGTTAGAGCGCCGATGGGAAACTAAAGGAATACTTATAGTCTTCCCACAACTTGATAAAAGGATCTTGTGACTATCACTAGAAATGATCTTTCCCTCGCATTCGGCTATAATGGAAACCCTCGAATCTAGAGCTGTTTGGCGTTCCAATCCAGTTCCAACAATGCACTTCTCGGACCGAGAAAGTGGAACTGCTTGGCGCTGCATATTCGAACTCATTAAAGCCCGATTCGCATCATTATGCTCAATAAAAGGAATGAGAGAACCTCCAATAGAAAAATATTGGAAAGGAAAAATACTTCTAACATGAATCTGTTCCCATGCAATAGTCAGAAATTCTTGACGGTATCTAGCTGGAACAACTTGTTCTTCCTGAATACCCTGATTCAAGGACAAAGAATTTCCTGCTGCTATCATATAATATTCATCTCTATTTGGTGATAAATAAACCACCTGTCTCTCTTTTTTTTCTTTTGCTTTCTCAGATATTTCATAAAAAGGACTCTCTATAGATCCCCACCAGTGATCAATTCTCGCATGAATAGCTAAGGACCCAGTAAGTCCAACATTGATGCCTTCGGATGTGTCAATTGGACAAATACGCCCATAGTGACTCGGATGAATATCTCGACTCCGAAAACTTGCAGTTCTCCCCGTCAATCCTCCAGGACCCAAACAACTCACTTTTCGCCCATGAACCGTTTGTGTCAATGGATTGGTTTGGTCAAAAACTTGAGATAAGGGGTATGTGCCAAAAAAGGTCTCATAAGTAGTTATTAATAAAATCGAAGTTGAAGTTGGAGTTACCAAAGTTTGTGGAGTCGGTTTCGATTGACGTATGAATACTCTACGGATAGTTTTTTGAACTGCATGTTGTAAACGGCCAAGAGCCAGTCCGAATTGATCTTGTAACAGATCCGCAACCGACCGAATACGTTTATTTTTCAAGTGATTCATATCGTCATCGTCAAGTATACCCGTTCCAAATTTCATTCCAATCAAATGATCCGTAGCGGCCAATACATCTCGTGGTAACAAGAATGTATTGTTCTGAGGTATATTAAGATTCAGTCTCCGATTCATATTTCGTCGACCAACTCTTCCTAATTCACATTTTTGTTGAAAAAATTTCTTTTGTAATTCCTCGCATAAGGACTCCGAAAATACCAGGTCCCCGCCTACACAAGCAAATTGTTGATAAAACTCCAAAATAGCTTTTTCTTTTGACTCAATCCTCTTTTTCTCCTTAGCATTCGGGAAAGACAAGAAAATTTCGGGGTAGGAAACATTATCTAAAATTTCTCTTAGATTCGAACCCATAGCTGATGATAGAACTAAAATAGATATCTTTTGTTTTCTACTCACGCGAGCCCATACCCTTTCTTTTTTATCAATTGCTAATTCCGATCTTCCTCCCCAATCTGATATTATAGTCCCGGTGTATATAGAAATTCCCTTATGGTCTAATTCGGATCGGTAGTAAATACCAGGACTTAGCAATATTTGATTGATCACAATTCGGTATATTCCATTTATTATAAAGGTTCCTAAGGAATTCATTATAGGAATGTTTCCAATAGAAATGGTTTGCTTTTGCACATCGAAACCAAAAATTAATCTCGCGGATACATATAATTCAGAAGAATAAGTGAGTGATTCATACACAGCATCCCTTTCTTTTATCGAGGGTTCTAGCAATTGATATCCTTTCCCAAATAATTGAAATGCAATTTCGTGATCTGGATCTTTAATTGTTGGAAACTTCTCAAGTTCTTCTGCCAAGCCTTGATTAATGAATCTACAAAATCCCTCGAATTGGATCTGACTAAATCCGGGTATTGTGGACATTCCCTCATTCCCATTCCGGAGCATCTTAATCTTAAGTTTCCTATTTATCGAAGAAAAATTCCATTATCAGCTCGCTCTTTATCAATCCCTATGGATCAATCTAGCAATCATGGAATCTATATTCTGTTTACTGAATCGCATGAAATTCTAGGGAACTCCACATACGTATTTCATATATGTATTTCATACATATGAATAAATATAATTTTGATGAAAGTTCGACTTTCGCAGGGGTAGAAATTGAATTAAAATGAATTGATAAAAAAGTCAAAGTCCTAGAAAAAATTCTGCCACTTATATGATATTCTAATCAGATTGGATAGCAAAGATTTATCGTTTTATCTCCTTTCTATGAAAGAAATAAAGCCATAATAATTTATAAGCCCTAGTAGCAAGTTTGACTTTAGTTCGATTTAGAATTTAGAATAGTACGTTTAGTTTTATTTTCAAAAATAATTGGAAGGTTATTTTTTGTTTCGTAGTAATAGAATTGCTGAAAAATAAAGGATTTCGTTGTAGAATCCTAAAATAAAGTACTTACTTTATTTAAGTACTTGCTAATCTAGTTATCCACCTATTCACACATCTTTTCTTTTATCGTAATTTCACCTGTAAAGAAGGCCAGGCCATAATCTATATCAGAGCAAATTTCCTCTTTAAGATATTTAAAGCAATGAAAAATTAAAGCATGATTCCCCGTAGGGATATGTACATAAAGGGAATCCATAGATAATAATGCTGTTCGGACCTGTAGTTTACCTATATACAGGTTAGGGAAACTTTTATTTTATTATGCCATTAAAGGAGAGAATACCAATTTAAGAGTCGTTTACTCCTGCAATTAAAAAAAAATTCTAGTTAATGGTTCCAATTTGTTCTGAATTTTGCAGTCTGTGACTGGAAATCCACTTTTGCTCCTTTGCCATCTCAATAGAATAGAAAAAAGAAAAAAAAAGAGGTTTTAGTAAGAAAATATGGATGAATACTTGTTCTTTTCTCGATTTTAGATCGGATTTTTTGGCGGCATGGCCAAGTGGTAAGGCAGGGGACTGCAAATCCTTTATCCCCAGTTCAAATCTGGGTGCCGCCTGATCAATAAAATACTTAGGATTATAGTACTAATCAAACTCAAAAATTTCGTACCCTCATAAGTTGAGGCAAGATAATAACTAGGTCTGGCAATACTGGATTTTGAGAATCCATACCATACCATAGTTATATCCTCAAACGAGGCTTTGTTTTGGTGGCAGTGACCCAGGGAACTCCCAACAGAGATGAGGTAGCGTTTCCTTATTTTTTTAATAATTTGAATTGATTCGGGAATTTAAAACTTCCAAAGGGCCCTAACTCTTTTTTCAATCTAAGATTGAAGAAGGGACTTTGCGAAGAAATATCAATATACTTCGTACATCTTATGCTACCTACATACACTAAAGTAAAGGCTACTGATTCTGGACAGAATCAGATTGAATAGTCTGATCAAAAATCAATTTCGGAGTTGTGGAGTGGATAAGGTCTCCTCACTCTTTCATAGAAAGAGAGAAAGTGGGGCAGTAGGGTTTAGGTCAAAAATAAATATGGGTATGGGTAAAGTAGGTATCCAATTTTTTCCTTTTTTAAGGAAAAGATATATGTATCATATTTATACTTAATACTCTCCTATTTTACCAGAAATCATATAAGAATTTGATAGGAGTAAATTCCTTTAACTGATTCATCTATAGTCTTAGAGCATAATTTTGACTCTGTACCCTTAATTCCACTATGATTATTGATCAATAGTAGAATAATTCCTTCATAGAAATAGGAGACATAATTTACATGGATATAGTAAGTCTCGCTTGGGCTGCTTTAATGGTAGTTTTTACATTTTCTCTTTCGCTAGTAGTATGGGGGAGAAGTGGACTATAGAGATACTACTTCAATCTACTAATCTATTAATCTATTCTATGTAGATTCAAGATAATATAATAGAAAGAATCTAAAGTGTGGTAGAAAAAACTATATGTAGTTCTTTCTACCACACTTTAGGATTCCAACCAGATCCTTTCATTTAAGACTTGGATTTTTATTTTCTTTAATCCCTTTTTCATTTCTTCAATGATTAATTGGAATTCCAATTAATCATTTTGGCTGGCTGTTTTTACATAAATAATAAGTAAAAAGGCAGTAGGAACTAGAATGAACAATGCAGTAGCAATAAAAGCGAGAATATTTACTTCCATAACCTCTTTATTTTTTTGTTTCACAATAACTCGGGATGTAATCCCATGGAGAGGAAAAAGGTGTATACCTATAAATTCAAGGGGAGGGCTTGCATTCTGATAATACTGAATCAATTCAATATTATTAATATAGGATCTATCAAATCAATTCATGGTTGATAGTGGAATAATATAACATAGGAGGATCCCTTATCCATACTAAGACCAAAATTGGTTTTTTGATTGGATTCGGAACCCTCTATTTTTCATCCTTTTTGACTTTTGCTTTTCTATATATATATGTATAGCCAAGAATCTTTCTTATCGAATTCCCCTTCCTTTTTCTTATTTGTTATAGTTATACATACAATTATGTATGTATGTATTATATAACCGACTTTCTCTGGGTCACATAGACATCCAAATAAGCAGTAGAAGTAGAAATGAGATGGATCTTAAATAAAAAAGATCCAATATTTTAATTTAGGAAAAAGAGCGTTTGCTTGGTTTTTATTTTATTAGGTTACTGTCAATATCTGCTTTTTGGGTCTAAAGATGAGAGCAGATTCATAAAAAAAAAAAAGATTCCTATACAGCTCTCTTTTTATTGAGATGAGAGCTGCGAAATAAAAAAAGTAAAGTAAGGGTTCTGCATAGATATTTGATCTTGCCTTTTGCCCCCTTTTTCAGGGAAATTTTTGATGAAAAAAAGGAAAGATGAATTTTTCCATTCATTGAACCCTAGTTCGGGACTGACGGGGCTCGAACCCGCAGCTTCCGCCTTGACAGGGCGGTGCTCTAACCAATTGAACTACAATCCCTGCGGGGTGTATGGCATACCTATTCTTAAATAGAACCCTAAGAAGATTCGTCTGTCGTACTCTAAAAAATAGAGTAATCATATACTACTACACCCACATATCCTATGTAGGTATAGTCAGAGTGGCATAACTAGTATGCCGCGATTTTTTATCGCTAAAAACAACTGATAATCCACCTTTCAATAAGAAAAATTGTTTTCTTTGTATTTGTAAGAAAAGAATCAGAGAGATATGGCTTAGAAATCAATTTTCCCCCTCTTTTCTCTTTATCCTTTATTTCTATGGATCAGATATTTATTTTTATGGAAGAATAAAAAATATTTAGTTCATATTCACGAAGCCCTAGATTTTTGGGCCGAGCTGGATTTGAACCAGCGTAGACATATCGTCAACGAATTTACAGTCCGTCCCCATTAACCGCTCGGGCATCGACCCAGGAAGAATTTATTCTAGGGTTTTTGATAATCTATGATTAACCTCTTTTTATAATACTCCCTACCCCCAGGGGAAGTCGAATCCCCGCTGCCTCCTTGAAAGAGAGATGTCCTGAACCACTAGACGATAGGGGCATCACTAGACGATAGTGCTATATAAAAATAAAACCACTTGTCATTATACTATAATGATAGTATGAGCAGTTTTTTGGAATTGTCAATATACTCGAATCGAAGAGTATAAATAGATCAAAGCAAAGAGTCTTTCCTACTTTTCTATTATGCTTTCATAGGATTTTATTTTTAGTTGATGGTTAGGTTAATTCACGGATCATCCCCTGCTTTTTAGGGAAATTCCTTTTAGTTTTAATAGAATAAGAATAGATTAATAAAAAGGATTCTAGATTAGTTCAGTACAGATATTGATTTGATTGTTCTAATAGAAAAAAGAGTCCAATTTCATTTATTTTTTGCAATTTAAACTCTGTGCTTCGTTTAGTGTTCAGACTGAAAATATAGGCATCTCATACTAAACGAAGTCATAAAATTCAATAAAAAACAGAGACATTAAAAAAAAAAAAAGAAAAAAGTGAATGAATTTAGTAGAAAAGTACTGTATCGGATTCGAACCGATGACTTCGGTCTTGCCGTGGTATTACTCGACCACTAAGGAAAAGCCCTTTATCGGATTTGAACCGATGACTTATGCCTTACCATGGCATTACTCTACCACTGAGTTAAAAGGGCTTTTTATTAGAAAATTAGCCACTTTCATTTACCATTATAGATCTACTCTACTGCATAATGTACATAATATATACATATATATCTATATATGTAGAGATTTTATTTTCTATATTGAGATATAGAAGTTTATTCATGATGAGGTTCAAAAAGGCCAAAGGGGCAATAAGAACTTCTGTTAAAAAAATGGTAGACTTTGTTTTTTTCTCTTTAGCCTATTCACTTCTCACATGCTCAGAATGTTCTGCAGAATTAGGACTTTTTTCTTCTATTGGCTGATCTTATGATGAGAACTTTCTCCATTTATGTTTTATTTCCCTTAATTCTAATCGGGGGGTATAAAGGAATTCGCCCTCTTCATATACCCATATGGCTGGGTATTGTATTAATTTTTAGTGATATACTTCTTATCTGTTTTGGTGCGAGATTGAAACAATTTTTCACAGGCATTTCTTGGAAAAACCAAGAAGTTCAAAACTTTTCAATTTTTTAGTTTTGGACGGATTTTTTGCAGCAATTTTCAACGGGTACCCTTTGGAATTGGCAATAGTACTTTAATATTATCCAAAAGGCGCATTTTGAACAAACTATATTGGAGTTTTATCAACAATTTTATTTTTAAAAGTGGGCAGTCAAATTTGTACTGCAGAGTATAAAAATTTTTCTACAGCACAAAAAAGAAAAGGAAGAAAGGAATTGATGGGTACTGTTATCTTTTAGTGTATATTGTAGGAATAATCAAACTATAGAATACAAAGAATACGATCCTAATCGAAATGCATACATTTGGTTCATATGCTGGTGGCGTGGTAAGAAGAGATTTCTTTTACAGACTAGAGAGGGGCCATCTAAATCCTAAATTAAAGACCTGCGATTGAAGTACCAACTGCTCACTTTTCCCCGTAGGGGGGATTAGCTTCCTCCTCGAATGGCTACCCTTGACAAAGGGTAGTGTTGGTATCATAATTTACATGTAGCGGGTATAGTTTAGTGGTAAAAGTGTGATTCGTTCTATTAATAACTTAATAACTGAATTTGAAATGATATACTTAAGGCATCCTTAAGTTTTTTTATATTCATATTCCGATGAAAACTTTAGTTCTTATAAAGGGTTTAATCCTTTTCCTCTCAATAGCATATTGAGGAAGAATATACATTTTCGCGATTAGTATCCAAAGACTAATGAAATTTGCATCCAAAACACAAATTGGATTATGAGTACAGAGGCGCGAAGCATAATTTTGCATTGGATTAAGTATTCCAATTGAATAAATATGAGTAAAGGATCTATGGATGAAGATACAAAAAAGTTTATTTCCAATCGTAACTAAATCTTCTTTTAGTTAAAAAAGAAATGGAAGCCCAATAGCTAAAAAACGATAGTTTTGGTTTACTAGAACCATCAGGATATTGTTTCAGCTCGGTGGAAACCCAACTCTTTTCCTCAGGATCTCTCTTGAATGAAATTAAGGAACGAAGTAAGTAGATTAGATAGATATTTAGGAGAATTTCTATCTCCTACTCTATAGGGATCATCTAGAAAGCGGAGAGCTTTGGTTCCATTCAGACAGAAAAGCTAACTTAGATGTTAAGTGGTGAGAATAGCCATAAAGGAGCCGAATGAAATCAAAATTTCATGTTCGGTTTTGAATTAGAGACGTTAAAAATAATCAACCAACGTCGACTATAACCCCTAGCCTTCCAAGCTAACGATGCGGGTTCGATTCCCGCTACCCGCTCCATTCTGTATAAAAAGACTATTCTATTTGTCTAGACATGGTAGAGACTTGTATTCAACCTTTTTCGTCCACCTGTTTTTGGCCCTACAGAGCGGAGTAGAGCAGTTTGGTAGCTCACGAGGCTCATAACCTTGAGGTCACGGGTTCGATTCCCGTCTCCGCACTTAGCAGTCCATATAAAAAATGGATTATTCTATTTGTATAGATATGGTAAATTATACAGATATGGCAGAGGGCTATATCCAACCCTTTTTTTTATTCAGCAGGCAGAAAAGAAAAAAAAAAAATAAAAGAAAGGCACTATTCCCTTTAAAAGCAATTTTCTCTTGTTTGTCTCGGTGAATCCCCCGTTTGGGGCACCCTCTTGGCAAGTTCGATTTTCGCCCCCGAAGCACTCTTTTTTTTTTGAGTCGAGTGGAAAGGATAAGATAGGAAGGGATACGGTACTAGACTAACAACTACTTAATTTATTATAAGTAGTTAATCAACTAGACTGAATTTTTTATCATAGTACCTTACTAAAACTAAATTAAACTGGCGAGCGACGGGAATCGAACCCGTACCTTCTCCTTGGCAAGGAGATGTTTTACCATTGAACTACGCTCGCTACG